TTGACAACAGTCAAAAGATGGGCGCCTAATTCCAATACAATAGGGGTCTATCAGTGCAAGTCAGCTGAACACCGTGATTGATGAGTGGGTAGGTGGGTTAGGTGCGCCTCTCGTCCAGTGGGAAGTATTGAGGCGAGTCTCCTCCCCCCTTCCTTTTTTTACTTTTCCTCTCTCCTTTTGCTTGTGCTTCTACCCGGGCTTTTCATTTTGATAGATTTTTAGAGACCCGAGGATATTTTTATAAGATTCATTGCTCGATTTTTCATGCTCTGCTCCCAAAATGCAGAGATACTTTCGAGGGCAGATCCGGGTTGGTTGGTCCGGGGAGAGGCGGGCTAAGTGAAAGAAAAAAAATAATATGAATATAAATGGAGCTATGTCGACTTACGTACGTCTCGTTGACCAAACGATCAGGTATACCACGCCACGTATCATCCCCTCTTTCTATAGAGGAGAGATAAAGAAAAAAAAAAGAGATAGCGATCGTGCCGTAAGACCTTGTTCGTTTCTACTTGACGTTATTTTCCTCGGTTTTTTTATTTGACATTAAGGCCTTTAGTTTTAGTAGGTTTGGGCTAGGTCGTTGCGCTCCTGCCACGTCTTGGCAAAGTAGGCTGATGGGCAAGCCTCCTCCTGCCGCAATGGTGTGGGGCGTCAGAGGCTGTTGCCCCGTCGCCAACTCGAAGGGGCTGAAGTTCGACGCAGAGCTTTTTGGTTGTTAATTTATAGCAGCACTGAGCAACATCCAACAGCTCCAGTCCTTCTGGTTGGTTTGCTTGCACTAAAGTGCCTTAAGTAGCCCTCGAGGAGTCCGTTTATATCCGTCTGAGCTTTCAAAGATATACCGACCGTAGGTATCTTACTTACCATCAGATACCGACAGTCGTCTTCTAACATTACCGACCTTAAAATATCGGGTTTTCATCATCAGAAACAACCCGATTTCCGAGACCTCTTGCATTGCATTACCATAACGAAAAAAAAGAGATAAATTGCTCTTGTGACTCGGAATGAACCTTTCTCGGTGGAAGAAAGGAATAGCGATGGATTCCTATGAAGCATTCAGGAACAAGAAGATTCAATCGGACGACGAATTCATACGTGGTCCAAGGAAATCAAAGGTCCGCTTCCACGATTTCATCTATATCGAATCTTAATATCAGAATAGCTTATATAGTCATGATTCAATTCAGGTCCACTGACTTTTGATTGATTTATCTTCGGATCTGATTGGAACATTTGAGAAGTAGGAAGACTTTGGCGGGCGATTCATAATTGGTATCTAGAATATCTATGTCCTAGGACATAAAATATGAATAATGAAGAGAAATTAAAGATAATATATATCTAATCTAAGAATTTTTAGGCTGTACACCTAATTTTTTTTCCTGGGATTGTAGTTCAATCGGTCAGAGCACCGCCCTGTCAAGGCGGAAGCTGCGGGTTCGAGCCCCGTCAGTCCCGACCTAGGATCCGATGAATCGATCAATTCATCTCTGTAGGGGGGGCTTAGGATCTAATTCCCAGCAGGAGGATCCTTCTTTCGTTTCGCATTTCTCATCGGACAAATCAAGGAATAAAAATTACAATAACTAGTACCGATTGATGGAGGAGAGACATATGTAGGTTGGTACAATCGGGGGTATCACCATATTTATTAAGCATATTAAGTAAGGATTCAGAGACCGTACAGGTCTGGCTTTTTTCGATTGTTCCTGGCCCATCGAATAGAGTCGCAATTTCTTTCCCATAACATTTTATTTTTTTTTACGATACGCAATTAACTTAACATAGTTACCCCCACAGAGTACTTTTCAGATTCAACCTACCTTTTCTTTCTCCGATTTTATTTTCTTCGCTACACCTATTCTTCTTCCAAGAAATTTTTAATAATCGTCAACTGCTCTACTCTAATTCATAGGTTTTTTTTGTATTGATCCCGGGATCTATCGATACAATAGTATGGGCATAAAAAGCAACCAAGTCATCCCTTAGCACAAGCACTAAGTAAGCAAGCTACCTTTTTTTCTATAAGAAAAAATAACCCATAAAATATTGAATGACTGAGCACTCAAATCCTATCGCGAGTCTTGATACATAGTCTCTTAAGTCCTTTCCACAACTCCTAATTTGATTCTCCATCGGCCCATCCAATCTAATTCACGACTCAGTCAGTAGACACTAGTAGGGTAGTCAGTTATGTAATTAGTAATTTTTTAACAAAAAACCCCTTCTTGGATCCTAGGAGCCAGGATTTACAGTCCTTTAGAACAACCTTTTGATCCCGGCCCCTGACTTTCGTATTTTTGAATATCACAATTGAATCTTACTACCCAAGTCGATCCTATTGGCATAGGGCAAACGACGGCGGGATCTCGGTGCCTTTCTCTTGCTCTTGAAAGAATAGAAGTTGAGTTCGAGTTGTTATCATGCCGGATCAGAAAAGTAAAAAGCCATACTAAGAGCCTGCGGACCTGCTCACGGGAGTCAGGCCTGTTCTGTAGTGGGCAGACGTAGCAGGGCCATCTGAAAGAATATAGGAAAAAGAGCCGCTGGAGAAAACCAATTACGCCGGGTTCTCAATTCCATGGAGTATGTAGTGAGTTTGAATTTACCCGGTTAGCTATAAGGTTCCTTTCGCTACCGTCCTAAGGTTCAACCAACCGTTGGTTTGCTTTAACAAGATTTAACTGAAGTGAACCCGACGCGAAGTTGGTGAAACCTGAGCGTAGCTAATGAAAGGGAATACCTAAAATTAGAACAGAACCGACTATAAGCCCTGAGAGCCAGCAAGCAAACCCCCCAGACTCTCTCTCTAAAAAAAAAAAGCCTGCGTAGTAAACTCCTTGTTTGTTTTCTTTCCGATAGCTGCCGTTTTTCCAGTTTTCAAGTCAAGCGAGAAAGCAAGTGGAATAATACTTTACTTTTTTCGGCCATTTCTCAGCAATAGCTACCTGAATGGAAGCAAGCTACGGGGATAAGAAGAAGAGTGGTCGAAGACTACGAGTCGAAGCTAAGACCAATCTAAGCCAATATCCCTCAGCTGGAAACTATCTAGATAGCTTTTTAGCGCTTAGCTACTTTATCCTTCTGCGCCGCTAGCGCTACTACTCCTAGTGATAGGAATAACCTACTCTTTTTCGCGAGAAGGCCCATCTCGTCTCGGACCGGTGACGTATTCTAATGATCTGGATCTCTGGCTTATCTCTTACTTGACGGATTCCATTTCGGCTAGTGGGATTTAAGTGACGATAATCAGGGAAAAGGGTTGATTGGCTCTGATCGATACCATCTAAAAGTGCTTGCTTCATCCATTCGTTACTGGTTATTCTTACGCCTCTAGTGACTCTTGGAATCATGCGCATGGCTCCATGTCGGCCTTAATTTGGCGTCGGTGTAACGACCGGTGCAAGTAACAAATACTACCTACGAGTCTCATTCTCTCGCATTCGTCCTTACCTGTGTTCTATTCTATTGATCCAGTTTAGGCAGCTTTCAGTCTCTATAAACTTGATGGAATATTTCTTACACAAGATACGAAGTCATCAATCAATGGCATGAAGGAGTTCAATCAGGAACAGAAAGACTTTATTTAGGGTCAGATCAAAATGGGTAAGCAAGCCTTGCAGTGTGACCGCAACTTGCTAGCCGACACCGGCTACCGCAAAGAGTTCAGTGTAAAAAAAAAGCTAAAGAAAAGACCCTTCCATTATTATACTGAATATTACCTTTCAACCCCTTACGCAATGAAGCAAAGTTCTGAACTTTAGTCAGGGTCAACTCAAGATAACTCTTTCATCCGTCGAAGCAGAGACAGGAATTGCTACTTGAACTAGAAAGCATACTACTTAGATAATAGTAATTCATGTACACATCCCGTAGGCAAGGAAAGAGATTATTAGAAAGCCAAGCCAGTGCAGAGAGATAAAGTATAGTTACATAAAGAAGAGGAACCTGTTGCCAGAGGAGGCTATGAAATAGTTGCCAGTGATTGCTTTGGCAAGCTAACTGAAGGATCGAGGATAAAACCTCTTGTCAATACAGACAATTTTAATAGAAAAGTAAGCGAGTGGAATAAATGGAACGAGTATAAGGGCTAGTTAGTAGGTGAGTTTTCTAAGTGTGAAAATTGTAGTAAGCAGTAGTTAAGCTCTCAAGCGAGTCAGTCGTTAGTTTAGTTGAGAATCCTGTCCAGTAAGGGAAGTAAGTAGAGTCAATAGAGTTGAGTAAGTCCTTGTTTCTTTCCCTTTTACGTTGAGGGAGCTAGTAATGTAAGTGCTCGTCATGAAGATAGTATAGGAGAATATGGCCCCAATGATAGCACGAGCGAGCAGGGAAGCCCATGAAGTTGGTTTCAAGCCCGTTTAAACGCCTTTTAACGGCCGTTTGATGGCTGTTTAAGGTAGGTAGGTCTCAGGAGTTAAGTTTAAGGAAGATAAGATGTGCCAGTTATAATTACCAGGATCTGCCAGCGGTATTTGATTGAAAGAGTGCGGTACCGGTACGAATTACTTTTTTGAATTAGATAGCCCCTCCTCTAATTCCACGAATAGATTCGATCCATTAGATTATTTTTTACTCTTTCTTCTTTAGATTGCACGAGTTTTCTGAGCCTTAGTTTGCAGCTTTTGTTGAGCCTGCCTACCTTTCCTTCTTTCATTCTTTGTTGGCTCGCAGTGAGGGATATCGATTACTGGTCGTAAGGGGCGGGATATCTGGTTCAGCAGCAGATCCTAATTACCCTTCTGGTGACCAAGAAGCAGGAGCGGGTAGTGGATTCTGCAGATTTATAGTCAGTTTGTTCTCGTCCCCACATAAAGAGAAACAAAGCGAGCAGTACCCTTTGGTGTTCTCTACCATGAGTCAAGGGCTAGGAATCCACTGAATAGCTAGTAAGATAGATTGTGTCTAACAAGCTAAGAATCTCCAGGTCGTAAGCCTTTATACCATACCCAGCTCTAGCTTTTTCTAATTCTATATTTCTTTACTTCATTATATCATTCTCAGTTTAATTTCCTTCGAAAGATATGGCTTCTGGTTGTTGTGTCCGATAATATAAATAGTCTCCGCGAATATTAATTATTCTACAGTGGCATAGCTCCAGACATGGGCTTCTTCCCTTCAAACTATGGGTAGCCGGATGTTTAGCAATAGGATACCCTTACTTAAGTAAGTCCGCACTTGGGCATAGTATAGGTTTGCCACTTAATCCACTATCAATGTATCAATGGTGGTGGTCCTTCTGTGTAAAGTTAGCTAGTGTGGATTCGCCAAACAACCTCTTGACAAGAGCCTATTCATTTAATTCTTGCTATTTCCGCACCCCTGTCCGGTTTTTTTAGAAAGAAAGTCGAGACATTCAGAAAGAGAGTTATGGCATTTCTAGGATTAGAATACGGTCCTATTGATTCAATCTTTATGCTTGGCACGGAACTCTTGTTTCGAGTGAAAGGGATGTGGCCCGCACCGCATTCACAGGTAAATTTCCCTCTACGGGGCGGGGTGTGGAAAGCACTATAAGTTAGTTGACTTCTCGACTTCTTACCAGTATTCCTTCTCTTACTAGCCTAGCTTGATTCTTTATAAAAGACTAACGGCAAAGATTTTCTACCTCCTGTAAGCTCGTTACGCTTAACGCCCACTTACTTAAAGACTCGTTGGTTTACGACTCTATAAATTTTTATAATAATTTGAGTCGTTACCTACAGAAGCAGTTGCCCTTCTCCGGATTTACCCGGTGAGGGTGGCGCTTGTGAGTCAAAGTTGAGACTTTCCATGTATGTTTGGCATCCTGGGAGAGTAGTCCTAGGTACTGAAGTTACTCCCGGGTAGAGAAAGAAAGTGCTGGCAGAAAGGAACTCTCAAAGCATGGGGTTTCGCCGGGCGAAGCTCCTATCCCCAAAGGCTGTTGTCGGCATTTCCGTTCTTTGCATGTTAGCACTTTTACCTGACCCTTTGTCACTACTTTCTGATCATGTGGATGCCGCTCTTAGAGAATCCGCGAAAGGACACTGTGAGGGGGATGGGTCCTAGCTACTTCTTTCATACCAAGAAAGATAAGAAGGGATGCTTGCTATCATTCCAGTGCCACTGTCCAATCTGTGAGTCCATATTTTGGAATATAATTCCCAAGCAAAGGATTAGAAGGTAAGGTGCCAAGTTCAAGGCAAAGCTTAGTCGGATTTTTCCCCTACCCCTAGGTTAACTACCTTTAGCTTTCGATAAGACAGTTCAAGCAGAAGACTAACTTGAGGATGTCACGTGGAAGCTTTCCTAAATCCATTTGACCGGAGCCGGGATAAAAACTACTTATATATGTAAGGATATACCACCAAACCTGTGAGCCTTCCCAAATTCAACAGATTCCACTATAGCAAACTCTTCAGATCAGGAATCGCCTTTATTTTATATTTTCTTTCACGCCCTGAGCCTGAGCTAACTCATTTATCTTTCGGTCTAGTCCAGTTCGGCGTAGCTCCAAGCGAAAACATAAAAGAATTCTCTGAGTAGATCCATGTACTGTCAAATCTCTTTCATTTGAGAAGCTTGCACTTAGGAATACAGGGCGAGGATTGTCAACAGTCCCGAGATCCATTTACTTGACCTCGTCCTCTTTAGGGGGCACAGGCTCTACATCCAATTCTTGAACTTACTCTCGTCTCTTTGCTCTTTGTTTTACGTTTATAGACAATTGGAAGAGATCTGAAAGAAAGATCTCCATAACTTTCGGCGTAAGACAAAGTTTTCGGCGCAGGGAGCGGAGTTGGCAGGTAGCCCAAGCCTATGTTTTCTGAGATCGACGTACTGGCCGGCTAGCCAAGCTTCCCTTTCTTCTTCACTTAGATGCGGCTCGAGGGGTACTTTTCTGCCTCGACCGTTCTTCACTTCAGCCCGACAGGCTCCTCAAGGTCATAGCCCATGTCCTTCGCTTCTTTGCAATCGGACTGTACTTTCTCTTTCTTATCTCACCATCGGTGACGATTCTTTCCAGCGTAGAATAAGACTTCCGGGCTACCCTGTGAAAGATGAGGAAAAAAACCCTCCATTGAGAGGACGAATGTCGCTCCACTCCATTAGGGTCCTCTGCCTGAGAAGGTTGCTGTAATGCAGGAAGTGGCATCTTTACCGAGAGTTGAAGTAATTCCCCCCCAGTTTAGAGATTTCGTCAACGGGGTCATGCTCTTTGAGATAGCGTTGACCGTAAATCCCTTAGCTTTCGAGGGATTCGGAGAGGTCTACGAACCTGTGCTTCGGCTTTCGCTGGCGGGCTTTCGTCATCCATCACTGTCTGGGCCGTCGTTGTAAAGACGCGCATCCGTACAGACAGTATGCCTAGACTCCTTTAAAAAAGGGCTTATTGTCGGCAAATACCCAGTTTCTCCCTTCTCATCAACGTATTTGAAGCATTGATGAAGGGTGGAAGGTACCACGCTGTGGATCCAAGCAGGAAGTTTAGGAGGTGTCACCGTCAATCACGTAAGAAGTGACCTCAGTCTTCAGATCCGCACACACAAGAGACGAATCTTGCCGATGGCTCTTTGCGAGTCGGCATTGTACCCCGGAATAGTAACCTTGGTCTGACTTAGCCGGCTCGTAGGAAGGAATTCCTAGATCGGCTAGGGCCCGCAGTGGCATCACGTTGATGGAGGCCCCAGGGTCCCGCGGTAGCCTTCTTTCGCCGATGTCACCGGTGAGATAAAGGGGCCGCTTATGTATGCTTCTTCCTGTCCAGCAAGATGTCTTCTGTCGATAAGGTTATATCTGCACTCTGGACTTTCTTCATTGGTGCTTCCATGTACTCATCTTCGATGCTTTGAACTTCCACCCTGTTGACATGTAGGGCATACTTTTCTTTGCTTCCTACTACTAAGCTGCTTTCTTTCTTTATAGGCTAAAGCCTCCTATCTACGGTAGCTGACGCAGCAAGACCCGAGGAATCGGATACGGATCTTTTTCAGTCTCTTTCGCTGGGGCAAAGCAAAGAGGGAGGACTTTCGGAAGAAGGCGTCGTCCGCTGATGATCTTGAGGTTGGGAGGCAGGTCAGGGGGAGAACTAATGCTTGTGGATAGCCCGCGAATACTCCTTACTTAGGCTTTCCCCCCGGAAGAGCTGATGCTACTTACTAAGAGACTTCCGTTAGTGAGGAGAGAACTATAGGCTTTAGCCCAAAGACAGAGTCAGGGATTTCTTAACAATCTAGTCCCTCCTGAAATAAGACAACACAGGGGGTGGAGTGAGCCTAGAGTAGAATAAGACTCCCTCTTAGACTCTCAACTCATACCAGGGCGGGCTGGGAAAGACTGAGACTACCGATACCGAGCCGGGGTTGGATCACAGGATAGATACCCTATGGTTGGTCTCTATGCCTGCTTCACTTCGTAGCATTAAGGGGGCAGTGCCATGAGGGAAATCGACTAGGAACGCGATGTCTTCCCAAAAAATTAAGAGTGGAGGGGACTTCGACTGCCTTCTTGTATCGGGTGAAGAGAAGGGGGTGCTAGGCTTAGTAGGGCTCGAACCTACAATATTACCGTTATGAGCGGTACGTTTCAACCAATTAAACTATAAGCCCCTACGGATCTCTACATGCAATTCGCTCACTTCGGGAAGAGTGGACGGAAAGAGGAGGCCTTTGCTCTATCTGCTTCTTCCTCTTCCCAGGAATGAACAATTGGATAAAAAAATTATTTTTTTCTTTGTTTGTATATATATAATAAAATTAAGATTAAGCAAGCGGCCCTTTCGTGACTCAAACTGCCGGTACGCTTTCCGGCTCGCAACGACTCAAACGGGCGGGGGCTATCTATTTGCTTGCAAAGCGGGCTGTTCGCCTTTCGGATTCGGAAAGGGCTCGCCTATTTGATTCAAAAGGCGCTACTAAACTACTCTAGTACAGCTAGTGTTAGTAGTACAACAGAATGCCGTTCACCCCGCAATCCCTTCTTCTTCAAGAGCTCCCTATTCTCTAGCAGCCCCTTCTTTCACAGCTCCTTCTCAAGCACTTGCCATTGTCTGGAAATTTGCCTTGCCCCATTCTTCGATTATTGGCGCATCAATTCCTTGCCTTTGCTCTCATTGCTGCTTGAAGTCCAGTCTTTTAAGTTAAATCCCAAAAATGGAAAGTCAGTAGTCATTGTCGGGATGGAAAGCGACTCTTCAACCACTTATTTAAGCGCTATGCACCTAAGCTCAGTCTTTCTGGCAGCTATCTTGCTAAACCTAGATTCTTGCAGTTCCTTTTTCTTCTCTCTTTATGCTCGAAATCGTACTCATTCGACATCTAATTTCATGGGCTGGGCATACCTTCTTTAGCTCATTTTTATCTTTCTTTGACTTTGAGGAAGATCCCACGAATCGTCTTCTATCGACATCGTCTGCTTACTCTTATCGTACGCTCTTCTTACCCAACCCAAATCGTACTTTGTCCGCTCTCCCTTTCCTGGTGAAGGAGAGAGAGTTTTACAAGCTGATGCAGCTAAGAAAGTATCGTTGAAAGCAGGAACGAAGACTGTGACGACTATTTGAACTAGTTTCAAAGGCTTGACCCTTGGGAGTTAATCTGGCTAGGGCGCCCTCGTAAGGCGTAGGGTAGAGATTTGAAACCGGAGGCCTCTCCTCATCTAGTTCTTTCGTTACGCCGAGAAGAAGCAGAAAGAAGCTTGGAAGAAGAGATGGTCAATCTTCTCTTATCTTATGGGCGAGACTGCTAAAAAAGAGGCTCTTTAAAGCCAGAACGAGTCCTCTCTTGCGGGAGGGATAGGCGGGAAAGGGGGAGGAGGTCTTCAGTAACTCCGTTTTTGAATTGGGTCACGCACGAATGGTATTCGATTTCTTTTAACAGCATAAAAGCATTCGAACTTGGGAGATGCGAAAAAGAAGAAGGTTATTTTGTATATTCCTTCTTGAAGATAGTACGCACAGGTGAGAACATCCCTAATCGAATGGCCTAGCTTTGCTTCTTCCTCTTTCTCTGCTTCGGTTTACCAAAGGGGGTGAGGTCGACCTTCTTTCGGTGGTACCTTTTCTGTCTAGCTCGTTCTCTTGGTCAAAAGCCACCTTAGTGGCCAAGAATAATAAGAATCGCCCGGGAGCTAAAAGAAAAGCCTAGCGGCAATTCCCGATCTTCTCTTGATAGAAAGATCATATCAACACCGAAGACAGATCGTAGTTACGATAAGAAAGGTATGCCGGTTGATGGATGTAGTTCATTCTAGAAGTTGTTTGTTAACCGAATAGAATTGTTCGGTCGTGGTACTTTTGCTTGCTATTCAAACACATTGTCGAAAGGGGAAGATCGAATTAGCTCTGGTTCAAGAAGCCTAGCCTTCTTTCTTCGTAATTCTACTGAACGGGGTCGATCCACTTTACTATAAGTAAGTAAAATCGGAAGCCGTTTCAGGTGCATAAACAAAAAGGCGCCTTCGGATACAGAGGGGCTACTCTAGTCACTCAAAGTCCTAGCTAAGTAAGGAACAGACTCTCCAAACAGAAGTACGTACTGCGCGGCCGAGGAAGCATCCGAAGCATCTAAAGTCGAATAATCCGAATCCGTTGAATAGGAAGCCTTTGATCCGCTCGCTTTCTGAGAGCGCTGAATCATTCGAAAAAGGTGGAAAAAAGGTCATAGCACCAGCACCTGAACGCTTACTCTTACTGCTTCAGGTTCACCTCTTTTCTTAGGATTGGCTGCCCTGAGGTTCTTGTTTGGAGTCATTTGTTTATCACAGAACAAGTCCCCCTCAGTCACTGCCATAGTTGACCCAGTATCAACCCTCTCTTCCAGATCCTCGCTTCTATGGGCCAAATCACTCTCCTCGCTCGTTAAACTCGCACCTTGACTACACCCTTCTCGGCTTTGTTACCCAGACACTCATCCTGAGCAATCTCTTCCGGTTCAGCAGTGTCCAGCTCCCCCCCTTTGCCATTGTCACTACTGGTACCTGACCCCGTCGGCTCGACATTTTTGCAAACACCGACCCTTACTCAATAGGGCAATGAAAAGAGGAGAACGAGGACAGCTGACTACCGCTAAAAGTCAGACTACGAGTACACATTGTATGATTGAAAACTGCCGCTGCGTACTACCCGGTGCTTGCAGGTCTGACTGGTGTCTTCTCTCCAACAGCTGCTTCAATCAATGTTAAGTCTGACTACTCGGCTTGCTTAACACAAGTGTGATTTAACCTTCACGGACCACTTCACTACCCGGCGAGCTCCGGCTCGAAAACAACAAGCAAGGGATTGAGCTGCGCGAAAGCCTAAACTCCTGACTCTAACTTCACCCCTCTCCAACCAGTCGAGTGGCATTAGCCCCTCTCCCAGCAAGAGGACCTCCAAGTCAAGCGCGCTAGCGCGCTTTACCAAGGCTTTCTCTGATAGGGGCTCGAACGCCGTTGCTTGTTTGGGTCGAGCGTCAACCTTAGCGCATCCGTTTTCTTGCTCCTTAGCACAAGCACTAAGTAAGCCCGTGAAGGAAAGGCCTTCGCGTTAGTAAGCTAGCTTTGTAAGGTAAGCTAAGCAAGCCTGGTTCTCCGGGCACTACGGTAGGACGTGGATCGATCATGACGAAAATGGACTTCTCCGTAATGTAATAGAAGAGTCACAGTCCAGTTCCCCGGGCTTTCTCCCTTCTCGACCAGACGAAGGAGATATTAATTCAATTCAGGCGGGTAAGGGCTTGACTCTGTGTTCTCTCCAGGTCGGGTCGGAGGCGAAGACTGGCAAAGTTCATCATTCAGTGGTGGGGTGTTCATAGAAAAGAGGGCGTCGCCCAACGAGTGGGATATTTTTATGGAGTCTCGCTCATAGATAGAGGAAGAGTACGCGCGCTAGCGCGCTACGGCTTACGCAGTTGATCGGATCAGATAGCCCTTCGGGCAACCAACCGCACATCAAATTCCGATCAACAACTTGGAGGTATGGCTGAGTGGCTTAAGGCATTGGTTTGCTAAATCGACATACAAGAAGATTGTATCATGGGTTCGAATCCCATTCCCTCCGGCACGGAAGTGGAACGGGCGAAATTACGTGAGAGAAAGAACCTCTTGGTGTTGGTGGAGTCCCCCGGAGGACAGAATAGCACTACTTAGTGAGCGGAGAGCCCGTTGCGCGTTGTTTTGACCGGCCTATCTTCTTTTTATAAGCAAGCTCCCTCCGGCAGTCCCTGGGCGGCTCTCGGTTCTTGAGCATGTTGGGAGAGGAGATTAGGCGGCAGTTGAAAGAGCTGCTCGAAAGCTTGACGAACGAAAAAAACCCTTTCTTTCTTGTTATTAGTAAAGGGCTTTTCCCTTACTAGTCAAGTGGTAAGTAAGGTAGGGCGCTATTCGATGAAGAAAACATACTTTAGGAAAGTGGTTCAGGTAGCTCAGCTGGTTAGAGCAAAGGACTGAAAATCCTTGTGTCAGTGGTTCGAATCCACTTCTAAGCGGGCTTTGGGTCCAAAGGACAGGTAGCCGAGCCAGCCGGGTTTTCTTAAATTAAAGTTAATTAAAGAGGAAGC